CTATAATAAATTTATTATATATTATATTATAAATATATAAATATAATAAATATAATATAAATTATATATAAATATATATAAATATATAAAATATAAATATATAAATTATATAAATCTAATAAATAGAATAATAAATATATAAATATTATATAAATTATAAATATAATAAAAATAAAAATAATAAATATAATAAAATGAAAATATAAATTCAAAATAAAAAAACTAATGACTTGTATTGAATTAGCACTACATATTTAATAAAGATAAATACAAAAAGGTATAGGCGTAAAAAAAATTCGGAGAGAAGTATAAAAAAATATTGATTGGGTTTACTCAATCAATATAAGTAAAAAAAGCAAGCCTAAATCCCATGTTTTTTTTATGAAGAAATAAAATAATAAAAAAAAATAAAGTTAAAGTTTCAACGAAAATTCAACCATTATTGAATTAGCGATAATGTAAAATTTTATATGTATAGATCCAACTACTTCATTCATTTATTCACTTGATCTTTTGTCTATCTATCTGTCTTATATGAATTTATCTCACTAAAATAACTAAAATAAAAATAAAATTTTGTCGTTATCGACGACGACATTTTATGGTAGTAATAATAAATGTTATGGTAGTAATAACTAAAAAGAGGGGGAGTTGTATAGAATAGGTTATACAAAGTTATATACAAGTCACCCCCCTCTTTAAATTTAGTTATTTATTGTATTTCATTAATTGATTAATTGAATTTCATCTGTTAATTAAGAGAAAGTTCCATAAAAACTCCCGCCTTCTTTGAAATGTCATGAACAGTTCCCGTAGGTTGAGCGCCCTTTTCAAGGAAATATAGAATAGCAGGAACATTTAAATAAGTTTGATTCTTTATCGGATCATAAAAACCCACTTTCCGAAGATCTCTTCCTTCTCTTCTGGATCGAACATCAATTGCAACGATTCGATAAACCGCCCATTGGGATAGATGTAGATGAATAATACCCCCCCTAGAAACGTATAAGAAGTTTTCTCCTCGTACGGCTCAAGAAAATTAGAAATTATGTCTATATATAGAATTTATAATTAATGTCAAATAGATCCATCAAATCATCAAATCAATTAAACTATGATTTAAGTACTTTTTCTTATTCCTTATTCTTGCCCGAAAAAGACAAAAAAGCATTCGTATTCACATTCTCATAACTCAAGTTGGATAACTCTCAAATAATCCAAAGGAAAACCTTTAGGCATTTCCTTTATTGAGCGGTCTCTAACCACGCATTTTTTGTCTGTCTCCTTTAGAATTTATTTTGATTCTTCATTATGATCTATTTTTTGAGACAACTGAAAACGGTATTTACTTGTTCCAGGATTCTTTATCGTTGCCTTGAATCGTTGGGTTTAGACATTACTTCGGTGATCTTTAATCATTAAAAAAAATGGCAGCAACATACCATTTTTGTAATTTCTTTATATCAAAGAATCATACAAATGGTTGATTCCCGTGTGATACACTTTTGATCGAAATTTACCAATTCCAATAAATTTTCGTTATGAATTTGAAACTTGCTAGAATTGGATCCTTTCAATTTATATATCGAAAATATACTTACGAAGTTGTTTCAACTATTAATTAACACTAACCCTAGATCCATGTCCCTAAAAAATGAATCAATACTTTTTACTCGAGCTCCATCATGATCATGTACTATTTACATCGCAACCCTCAAAAAATGAGGTTTTTCTAGTGGAACAGAACAAACGATGTCGAGCCAAGAGCACCCTCATTCCTATATAATTAATATAAAAAAAATGGTGGATGTAAGAATCCACAGCCGACCATATCCTTCAAGTCGCACGTTGCTTTCTACCACATCGTTTTAAACGAAGTTTTACCATAACATTTATCTAGTAGGTTGCTGTAACCAGTATGTAATTGATTCAATTATGGAATCATGAATAATCATTGGTTCGGTCGGTACATAGTAATCTATACTTTTATGAATGGGTAGTTTCTGAAGAAGTCTCAGCAAGAATTCAATTAATTTAACCCCCCACATATATATATTTTTTATTTCTTTATTATTTATTATTTCTAATTTATTTAGAAATAATAAATAACACAAATAAGTTATTTTTTTTTTTATTTTTATGAGTAACTAATTTAAATATGAACGGTATGGACATAGAATGAAAAGCCCGCCCCCCGATTTTCATTTTTTAATTAAAACTCTTTTCTTTTGATCTATGCTCCCATCTTACTTGGATACAAATAAATTCAATTACATCTGTGTGTTATTTGGTGTTATTTGAACACGATTAAATTTTCGAAAAAGATATAATTCAGATAAGAATTAATCATTATAAGAAAAAAGAATCATATTCTATCCAATATTATTATACTCTTAAAAAAAAAAAAAAGAGAAAGTTGTTTAAAATTAAAAAAAAAAAGCCAATCTTTTATTCTGATAGAAAATCGGTATTCTGATACGATATATATAATCTGATATGATATATATAATCTGATATGATATATATAATAGGTATGCTCTGGGACGGAAGGATTCGAACCTCCGAATACCGGGACCAAAACCCGTTGCCTTACCACTTGGCCACGCCCCATTTTATATTTATATTCGACATTAATAAACACTAATATTCTTATTAGCTGTTCGTCAATTATAGTCCAAATATCTATAGAATAGATTGTTACTAGGATTTTTATACATTTAGATATAGAATTAAACGAAATTTATTGATCATTACATATAATTCAATTAAGATATTGTATGAAAGTATGATTTCTTCTATTCTCTTTTAATTTGAGAATTGAAGTATTTTTAATTGAGTTAGTTCAAATCAAAGAAAAGTTTTTGGTCTACCCTTTTTTAATTTTTAGTTTTTACTCATTTTTTTATATAACTTAAACTAAAAAAAAAAAAAAANTATTTCTAATTTATTTAGAAATAATAAATAACACAAATAAGTTATTTTTTTTTTTATTTTTATGAGTAACTAATTTAAATATGAACGGTATGGACATAGAATGAAAAGCCCGCCCCCCGATTTTCATTTTTTAATTAAAACTCTTTTCTTTTGATCTATGCTCCCATCTTACTTGGATACAAATAAATTCAATTACATCTGTGTGTTATTTGGTGTTATTTGAACACGATTAAATTTTCGAAAAAGATATAATTCAGATAAGAATTAATCATTATAAGAAAAAAGAATCATATTCTATCCAATATTATTATACTCTTAAAAAAAAAAAAAAGAGAAAGTTGTTTAAAATTAAAAAAAAAAAGCCAATCTTTTATTCTGATAGAAAATCGGTATTCTGATACGATATATATAATCTGATATGATATATATAATCTGATATGATATATATAATAGGTATGCTCTGGGACGGAAGGATTCGAACCTCCGAATACCGGGACCAAAACCCGTTGCCTTACCACTTGGCCACGCCCCATTTTATATTTATATTCGACATTAATAAACACTAATATTCTTATTAGCTGTTCGTCAATTATAGTCCAAATATCTATAGAATAGATTGTTACTAGGATTTTTATACATTTAGATATAGAATTAAACGAAATTTATTGATCATTACATATAATTCAATTAAGATATTGTATGAAAGTATGATTTCTTCTATTCTCTTTTAATTTGAGAATTGAAGTATTTTTAATTGAGTTAGTTCAAATCAAAGAAAAGTTTTTGGTCTACCCTTTTTTAATTTTTAGTTTTTACTCATTTTTTTATATAACTTAAACTAAAAAAAAAAAAAAAATAACATTATATATTATTAATTATTAATAACAATAACTCATATTAATAACTCAATCAAAATAAATACAATTATCTTCAAGAACAAAACAAAAAAACAAAACGTTTGTTATGCTTAATATCTTTAGTTTGATCTGTATCCGGTTTAATTCTGCTCTTTTTTCAAATAGTTTTTTCTTCGCCAAATTGCCCGAGGCCTACTCTTTTTTGAATCCAATCGTAGATTTTATGCCAGTAATACCTCTGCTATTTTTTCTCTTAGCTTTTGTTTGGCAAGCTGCTGTAAGTTTTCGATGAGATCTTGAATACTGTCCTAGAAAAATTCATGATTTTTTCTAAAAAAAAAATTCTAACAATTGATAAGATCAGATAAGTCGTATAGTATAAAGCTTCGATTCAAATATTGAAATTCTTGTATCGCCACGATAAGTCTGGAGATCACCCCATTTACTAATTTGAACCCTTTTTTTACATTGAAAGAACCTATTAGAGTACCCCACAATTATATATTGTGGGTATAAAAAAAATTTTGGTAATGAAAGACTTGACTCATATTACATTACAAATGAATTTCTGAAAATTCTTTTCTATTTCTAGATTTATAAAAACCATTTTTTGGTGTCAAAATGAGGTATGTGTGGTATAAAAATGGAGAATCTATTCTCTTTTTTTTTTTCCAAAAAAATGATCTTGGAGATTGTGTAATGCTTACTCTCAAACTATTTGTTTACACAGTAGTGATATTCTTTGTTTCTCTCTTTATCTTCGGATTCCTATCTAATGATCCAGGACGTAATCCTGGACGTGAAGAATAAAAAAGAAAGTTTTTGTTTTCCTTGCTCGATTTTTAAATGTTCTTAGGATTTTATCTATTCCACATCTTTAACTATTAAATAAAAAAAAGACTCGTCGAAATTGAAAGATAAATAACAAATACCAAGTCATTGACAAAAGCGGAAAGAGAGGGATTCGAACCCTCGGTACGAAAAACCCGTACAACGGATTAGCAATCCGACGCTTTAGTCCACTCAGCCATCTCCCCCAATCGAAAAAGGATAATTACTATGTTACATTACACAAAAAGCAAGGTTTGAAAAAAGAGTCTTTCTTTCTTTTATACCTCTTATTTTTTTTGATTTATTATATTATTATTTTATATTTTATTATATATAATTATCTATTATCTAGTATCTAGACATATAAAAATATAAAAAATATCGAAAATAAAAGTAATTCCATTGAGATAAAGTAAGGGCTCGAAAGAGATATCTCCAATTCACTATTCCATTCACTATTCCAATGAATAGAAATTAATATATATATAATTTATAATTTATATAATTATAAATACCTAAATAATAATATATTTTATAAGTAATAAATTATATATTAAATATATTATATATTATAAGTAATAAATATATAATATAAAGTACCTCTTTGATTTCGTCTGCAAGAGCTTTTTTTAATTCCACAGCCCGGCCTGGTCAGTACCTCGCTGGGCCTTTTTTGTTCCAATGAATCATAGAAAAAATGATTTATTTTTTTTTTGAAAAATGAAAAAAAAATGCTTGTTATTGAAACAACAACAATCATAATAAAGACTATTTCGATTCCTATGATACAGAATACAATCAAAGTGTCATTTCTTAATTATTTGATCTTTTTTTTATTCCAGTTTTATTCCATTTATTTTACTGGAATAAAAAAAAAAGAAAGAATGGAACCATATATTCTTGCACAATTTTATGTTTTGGCGTACATTATCGAGCCGTATCTGTCAATGTCAAAGCACCCCCATCAAAAGACAAAAAAGTGTTATTTAGTTATTTAAATGAATCCTCTTTCCCTAATTTAATCGGGCTCCTTGAACAAAGCACGTCAACGCTCTAATTTTCATGATTCTTTTATGATCCTATCTTCTTAATTATTATGGCCAATTTTTTTGTTCGACAAAAGATACATTTATGTACAATAATCACATTGTAGCGGGTATAGTTTAGTGGTAAAAGTGTGATTCGTTCTGTTAATCCCTTAATAGTTAAATAGTTAAGGGGTCCCTTCGGTTTGTTTGATTAATATTCCGATCAAAAACTTTATTTCTTAAAAGGATTTAATCCTTTACCTATCAATGAAAGATTCGAGGAAGAATAGACATTCTCGTGATTTATATCCAAAAGAGTCAATTAGAAATTAAAAAAAAAAATTGGATTATGAAATTACGAAACATAATTTGTTTTTAAATTTAAATTGGATCAATACTTCCAATTGAATGAGTATGAGTAAAGTATCCATGGATAAAGAGAGAAGGGAGTCTTTCTAATCGTAACTAAATCTTCAATTTTATGATTTGCATGTATAAGAGAGATTGAAGCAAAATAGCTATTAAACAATGACTTTGGTTTACTAGAGACATCGACATCTTGTTTTAGCTCGGTGGAAACAAAATGCTTTTCCTAAGGATTCTTTCAAATAGAAATAGAGAACGAAGTAACTAGAAAGATTGTTATAATCCCCCTCTTCTATAGGGATCATCTAGAAAGCGGGTTGTTTTGAATGCATTCAAACATAAAAGCTGACATAGATGTTATGGGCCGAAATTTTATTTTTAAAATTTTTTTATTTCGTTTACATCTGACATCTGTGGAATTTATCCATCTTCCATAAAGGAGCCGAATGAAACCAAAGTTTCACGTTCGGTTTTGAATTAGAGACGTTAAAAATGATGAATCAACGTCGACTATAACCCCTAGCCTTCCAAGCTAACGATGCGGGTTCGATTCCCGCTACCCGCTTAATATTATCTATCTTAATATTATCTATATTTATTATATTTATTATTCTAGATTTATTATTATTATTCTAGATTTATTATATATATTAAATCTATATTAATTTCTTCATTTATATTTCTATTTATTCTATTTATATTTATTTTTATTCTATTTTAATTTTTTATATTTATTCTATTTTATTCTATTTTATTATATTAAATAATAATAATATAATTATTCAGATTAATGTAATTAATCTAATTTATCTAATTTAATGTAATTAATATACTGAATCATTGAATTGAATACGCAATTCCTGGAATTCTCTCACATATTATTTTTTCTGAACAAAAGATGTGACAATTAAACTAAGAAAAAAAAAGCGTCCATTGTCTAATGGATAGGACAGAGGTCTTCTAAACCTTTAGTATAGGTTCAAATCCTATTGGACGCAATTTATTTCCATATATTTTGTTAGATTTCTACTAGGTATTTTAAATGATTTGAATAAGAGACGCTTATACTTAACTAGTTATTTATAGTTATAACTTATTTTTATAGTTATAATTTATTTTATCTTAATATGAAATCTATTCTTAATATGAAATAGAAATATATTAATTAATATGAAATATAAATATATTAATTATAAATTATATAATATATATATATAAAATATAATAAAAAAGAAAAGATTAGATTATATAAATAATTTTTTTATAAAAAATTAGAAAGTTATCTAAAAGAATTTCTTTATACATACTTGTTCCTGAAGTAGAAATTATACTTGTTCCTGAAGTAGAAAGCGTTCCATTTGTTCTTGAATAGCTTCTTTCAAAAGGGCTTCTGCTTCCTCAGTGAATGTCTTGGTGGAAGATATAATTTCTTGGAACTGAGGTTTATTCGTTTTTAAGTAAGTACGTAACTCAACGAGAAATTT